GCTGAATAGACAGATTCATTGAAAAAATCATGACTATACTTAACAATAAAACACTATGAAAAGACCACATGCGGCGAAAAGTTTTTGTTGCCGTCGGAAAAAAAAGAAGCCCCACCCCTATTAATATAGGAACGGGAAGTGGGATGAAAGGTATGAGCCACCCGTATTGATATGTCTGTTGCATAAAAAGCTTTTTGAATTATGAATTTCCTAATTTATTGTTTCCGATTGACCGGATCTTGCCTCTTTGAAAGGAGTCAGTAAAAGTCAAGATATCGACTAAGTTAAACTAATTTAAATAGAAATTTAGAAGCTTTTCTTCTTACTTTACTTATTCTTAACTTATTATTTGATTTTTAAAATCCTTCAAATATTCAATTCAAATCAAGAAGTTAGATTTGGTCAAATGATATAAAACAGAGTAATTCCTAATTTTTTCTCAATTTTTAAATGAAACCTACCCTGTTTAACCGGTTAATAAAAAATAAAATGAAAATGGAAGATTGGATTCTTTTTTTTTATTATTAATATTTAATTCGACTTCTATGGTGCAGGAGATTCTATAGATATAGACTTTAATGAGAAAAAATATCAAATAAAGATACTAATTAATCGAATGAATAAAAACTATTTTACAGTTATTCTATAGAATAAAAAAATCACATATCTTCTCGTCTTTCTCTATTTCTAGTATTTCGAAAACGCGAAATATTCTTTTTATTTTATTGATGCGATTTTCATATATCTTTCCCCCCCCCCCCCCTAGCTTTCTTTTTTTCTGAAAAGAAGAATAAAATTTAAAGTTTAAAGAAGGATTTGTTTTGAACAATAGATGTCTTTCACATCCAACTAGAACAATAAGTAATCCTTTTTATCTTAAATGGCCGTTCCAAAAAAACGTATTTCTACATCAAAAAAGCGTATTCGAAAAAATATTTGGAAAAGGAAGGGATATTGGACAGCGTTAAAAGCTTTTTCGTTAGGGAAATCTCTTTCTACAGGAAATTCAAAAAGTTTTTTTGTGCAACAAACAAATAAGTAATTAAAAATTTCAATAATCTGAATCGACTCGAAAAATGAAATTGACCCATTTCCTATTTGCTACAAAATTATGAATTTCCACTATCTATTGAGTTAAGCTAATCAATATAAAATGGGACTCAGTTGCCTCTTTTATATTTTTAAAAATAACAATTTAGCTTTTTAGTGAATTCTAAAATACTTTCTTTGTTGACAAACACATAAATACAAGGTTATCCTTCTGTTTTTGGTAGATTTTATCATTTACAAGATGGGGAGTTTTTTTCCCCATCGAACTATTTGTTAGAGTTACGATAATAAAATTTATTATTTTTCTCCTCTTTTCTCTATCTATAAAAAAGGGCTACTCTTTTAATTTGAATTGCATTTTTATTGTTTTATTGAAATTGGCTTCTTCAATCTCGACGATTATTCATTCATAAGCTATTATAAGTTCAAGACAAGCCGCTATGGTGAAATTGGTAGACACGCTGCTCTTAGGAAGCAGTGCTAGAGCATCTCGGTTCGAGTCCGAGTGGCGGCATGTCATCTTCTAAAAAAGAGAAATAGATCCTATAATGAATTCAACTCCCGATTTCCATTTAAGAGACTCTTCTTTTTTATGATATTTTCAACCTTAGAACATATATTAACTCATATTTCCCTTTCCATTGTTTCAATCGTAATTACAATTCGTTTAATAACCTTTTTTTGCGTAGATGAAATCGTACAACTGTACGATTCATCCGAAAAGGGTCTGATAGTTAGTTTTTTCTGTATAACAGGATTATTAGTTATGCGTTGGATTTATTCGGGTCATTTTCCACTAAGTGATTTATATGAATCATTAATTTTCCTTTCATGGGCTTTCTCCCTTATTCATATAGTTCCGTATTTCAAACAAAATCAAAATTATTTAAGCACAATAACCGGTTCAAGTGCTATTTTTACTCAGGGCTTTGCTACTTCCGGACTTTTAACTCAAATACACCAATCTTCAATATTAGTACCCGCTCTTCAATCCGAGTGGTTAATAATGCACGTAACTATGATGATATTGGGCTATGCGTCCCTTTTATGTGGATCATTGTTATCAGTAGCCCTTGTAGTCATTATATTTCGAAAAAACAGAAAGATTCTTTGTAAAAGTACTCTTTTATTAAAAGAGTCGTTTTTCGTTGGTGAAATTGAATACATGAATAAAATAAACCATCTTTTACAAACTACTTCCTTTTTTTCGGGTAAGAATTATTACAGATCTCAATTAATTCAACAATTGGATTATTGGAGTTCTCGGATTATTAGTCTAGGGTTTTTATTTTTAACCATAGGTATTCTGTCAGGAGCAGTATGGGCTAACGAAGCATGGGGATCCTATTGGAATTGGGATCCAAAAGAAACTTGGGCATTTATTACTTGGATCATATTCGCGATTTATTTACATACTCGAACAAATATAAACCCGCAAAGTGCAAATTCG